TCATGAGCATCAGCATGTAGGTTCCAGATCCAAGTAGTAGTATCAGGTCCCTTAGCTATTGTTCTTGAGAAATGACCAGGTTTTGCCCATTCCTCGAAAGAAGTTTTTATGGGATCCCTATCTACCAAAATTTTAACTTCTGGTTCCGGTGAACGAATAATCATTGAGTCCTCCTCTTTCCAGACAACACATACAAAGAGACCTGCCAACATAAAACAGAATTAGTGAACTTATGAACGATGTTTATATTGAGTTTGGTTCTCTTCTATCTCCCATCTATCTATTTTATATTTTCTTTAATTAATTAAATCTATTTTCTTTAGTTATTCACTAGAACAATTATGATCTCGAAGTCAATCCGGGGCAAGTGTTCGAATCTATTATGACATAGCAGTGAGGCGCTCAACGGACCTTTTTTAATCTTATAAGACCTTTTGCGGACTTTGAATGGAAGTTTAATAATTTTTTGTCCAGCCTAATCTAATGTATTCCGATTTTACTCAGAAGTTCTTAGATGGAACTAATTTTACTTTTTGTTTTTATATAGAAAGTATTATTATGTATTCTATTTCAAATCCCGCGAGCAGTCATTAACATTCATTATTAGACAATATACCAGTATTTTTCTTTATTTTATACCAGTATTTTTCTTTATTTTTTCAAAAGTCTCTTTTCTTTTATTAATTTGATTGAATATTAGTTTGAATAGCAGAAAAAAGGATCCAATTCTCTACTGTATCCACGTTTATCTCTACGAAATACTAGAAGAAATCTAACAATTTTAGAAGAGATATAATTCAATTCTGTGATTGGTCGTTCCTATATAAATCATTTTTTTTGATTGATGGGGACAACAAACAATAAATTCCAACAAATGAAATAGATATCTATTTCAAAAATAGAAAATCAATTCTAATTTTCTTAAATAATAATATATATTATTATTTAAGAAAATTAGAAATTAGATAAGTTAAGTAAGAAAGAAAATTAGAAACGAAAATAGAAGATAAAAATAAACAGAGTGTTCTTATTCAAAACGTCCTGTGATCTTCAACCAATTCTGTGCTTCAATATAATTACCTGGGGTAAGGGCTATAGCTTGTTTCCAATATTCAGCGGCTTGATTAAACCAAGACTCCGCAACTTCCGAGTCTCCCTGTCGAATGGCCTGTTCTCCTCGGTCGGAATAGGTGAGTAAATTCCTTTCCTTAGAACCGTACATGAGATTTTTTCACCTCATACGGCTCAGCAGTCAATTCTTTTTTTTTATTATTTTGAAGTTAACTAAAAGAAAAAAAGAAGTTATTAACATGAGTTTCAAACTTGAATTTTGACTAATAAAGAATTTCAAAGAATTTCATCCTTTTTTGAGTTTTATCTTTTCTCCTACCTTCAGAAAAATGAATAAAGCATCGGCATTAACACCCTCATTATAATTTTCTGAAAGGTAACTATCTCGATTTTATATATATCATATCCTTTTCTATATGATATATCCATTTTTATAGAATCTTGGAAAAAGTCTTTTCTTTCTTATAAAGAAAAGACTTTCTATCTTTGGGATTTGATACTACACCGCTGCTCAAAATATCAGGGGATCCACTTTATTACATAAGTGGATTCCTCACTTTTCTATCATGAGATAAGTAAGCAGTTTTTGTTGTATTGGCTCAAAACCGCGTTAGTTAATTGATCCTTACGGTGCTTCCTTTATCAATTAGATCTTTTATCCATAGAAAAAAGGTATCTAGGCATATCTATTTCTTCATATTTCGACTTCTATGAAGTTTCTTTCTTTGCTACAGCTGATAAAAATCGTTGTTTTGGACGATATATGTATATGTGGAAAGCCTTTTTTCGAGTATTTATTATATTAGTTTTTGTGGATTTGCTCGTTCTTTTCTTTTTTCTTTCTATAGTGGAGATAGTCGCACGTAATGACAGATCACGGCCATATTATTAAAAGCTTGGGGTAAGAATGGGTTTCGTTCGAGCGCCCGAAAATAATATTCCAAAGCTTTCGTATGTTCTCCGTTACTTGTGTGGATAAGGCCTATGTTATAAAGTATATAACTTCGATCATAGGGATCAATTTCCAGTCGCATAGCCTCATAATAATTCTGTAAAGCTTCCGCATAATTGCCTTCAGATTGAGCTGACATCCGTTACGGTCGTCATTCGGTTCAAAGAATCTCCGCTCCAGAACCGTACGTGAGATTTTCATCTCATACGGCTCCTCCCTTATGTGTGTAATGATAAAAAAAATACATAGAATCAAAAAAGATTGCAGTATTTTCATTATTAACTGAACAGGGCTAGTGTTTTTACAACAAATCTCTAGCCAACCTTCCTGTAAAAAAATTTTTCTTAACATTAAGTATATTGGTACTAGATAAAAAAACAGTAACTCCAACAATTTCTTTGTCCTCAACGCTGCTTAATTTCCCGGAATTAGTCACTTCAATAATCTTCGATGGTTATACGGGTATCCAAAATACGA